ATGAAAAAATGATTATTTTCAACAAATCATAAAGATATTGGTATTATATATTTTATTTTTGCTATTTGATCAGGAATAATTGGTTCCTCAATAAGAATAATTATTCGATTAGAATTAGGTTCATGTATTAATTTAATTAATAATGATCAAATTTATAACTCAATTGTAACAAATCATGCATTTATTATAATTTTCTTTACAATCATACCTTTCATAATTGGAGGATTTGGAAATTTTTTAATTCCTCTAATATTAGGAACTCCTGATATAGCCTATCCTCGAATAAATAATATAAGATTTTGACTTTTACCACCATCTATTTTTCTTATTTTATTAAGAAATTTCATTCATGAAGGAAGAGGAACAGGATGAACAATTTATCCACCATTAGCCTCGAATATTTTTCATAATGGGCCTTCAATTGATTTAACTATCTTTTCACTTCATATTGCAGGTATATCATCAATTCTTGGGGCAATTAATTTTATTTCTTCAATTTTAAATATAAATCATAAAAATCTCTCTAATGAAAAAATACCTCTTTTAATTTGATCAATTTTAATTACTGCAATTTTATTACTCCTATCTCTTCCTGTATTGGCTGGAGCAATTACAATACTTCTTACTGATCGAAACTTAAATACCTCATTTTTTGACCCATCTGGAGGAGGAGATCCAATTTTATATCAACATTTATTTTGATTTTTTGGACATCCTGAAGTTTATATTTTAATTCTTCCAGGATTTGGCTTAATTTCTCATATTATTATAAGAGAAAGAGGAAAAAAAGAAACATTTGGAGCTCTAGGGATAATTTATGCTTTAATATCAATTGGATTTTTAGGATTCATTGTATGAGCTCATCATATATTTACTATCGGTTTAGATATTGATACACGAGCTTATTTTACATCCGCCACTATAATTATTGCTATTCCAACAGGAATTAAAATTTTTAGATGAATTTCTACTCTTCATGGAACTAAAATTAATTTTAATTCAAATTTATGATGATCAATAGGATTTATTTTTTTATTTACATTAGGAGGATTAACAGGAATTATATTATCCAATTCCTCAATTGATATTATTCTTCATGATACATATTACGTTGTTGCTCATTTTCATTATGTTCTTTCTATAGGAGCAATTTTTGCTATTATTGCAGGATTCATTCACTGATTCCCACTATTTACAGGTTATTCATTAAATAATTATTTATTAAATATTCAATTTACTTCAATATTCATTGGAGTAAATTTAACTTTTTTTCCCCAACACTTTTTAGGTCTTAGAGGAATACCTCGACGATACAGAGATTATCCTGATTATTATTTATCATGAAATATTATTTCATCAATTGGTTCATTTATTTCAATAATCAGATTAATCCTATTAATTTTTATTACTTGAGAAGCTTTATCTTCTAAACGTTTAATTTTAAATATGTTTTTTTTAAATTCTTCATTAGAATGATTAAATAAATTTCCTCCCCTAAATCATTCTTATAACGAAATTCCTTCTATTTAATAAATAATTTTATTATAATTTATTATAAAAAATTACTCTTAAAATATTTATCAACATTTAATATGGCAGAAATAAAATTAGTGCAAAGGATTTAAATTCCTTAAATAAAGAAATTCTTTTATTAAAAATTAATACTTGATTAATTTCTTTACAAAATTCTAATTCTCCATCATATGATATAATAATTTTTTTTCATGATTTTACAATAATAATTTTAATTTTTATTATAACTTTAATTTTCTATATTATATTTACTTTAATTATTAATAAATTTATTAATCGACTAATTTTACAAAATCATTTTATAGAAATCATTTGAACATTAATTCCTATAATTATTTTAATTTTTATTGCAATCCCTTCTATTAAAATTTTATATATTACAGAAGAAATATATATTAATAAATTAACTATTAAAACTTTAGGTCATCAATGATATTGAAGATATGAATATTCAGATTTTCTATATATTGAATTTAATTCATTTATAATTAATTCTAATAACTTATCATTTAATGAATTTCGTCTTTTAGACGTAGATAATCGATGTATTATTCCTTTTAATTATCCAATTCGAATTTTATCTTCATCAACTGATGTAATTCATGCTTGAACGATCCCATCCTTAGGAATTAAAATAGATTCAATTCCCGGACGTTTAAATCAATCTATAATAAAAATAAATCGTCCAGGTTTATTTTTTGGTCAATGTTCAGAAATTTGTGGTATAAATCATAGATTTATACCCATTGTTTTAGAATCAACTAATTTTTTAAATTTTAAATATTGATTAAATTTAATATTAAATTAAAATTTTTTTAAAATTACATTTAAATAATAAATATCATTAAATGACTGAAATTAGAAAGTTTTGATTTTTTAAATCAAATATAATAGAAACTACTATTTTTAATGAAAAAATTAGTTTATAAAAAACATTAAATTGTCAATTTAAAAATATTAATCAATAATATTTTTTAATTCCACATATAAGACCAATAATATGAATATTAATTCTTTATTTCACTTTAGTAATTTTATTAATAATTATAAATATAATATATTTTAAAATTATTTTTAATTTAAAAATTAAAACTATTCTTATTGATAAATTTAAATGAATATGAAAATGATAATAAATTTATTTTCTATTTTTGATCCTTCTACATCATGTAATTGTTCATTAAATTGATTGAGAGTAAATATTATCTTTATTCTTTTTCCATTTCAAATTTGATTAATTCCGTCCCGATTCCAAATAATTTTTAATTTAATTATAAATTATATTTTTAAAGAATTTAAAATTTTAATTAATTATTCCTTATCAAATATAATTATATTTTTAAGATTATTTTTAATTATCATTATTAATAATTTTTTAGGCTTATTCCCTTATATTTTTACAGCCTCTAGACACATAAGATTTTGTATATCCCTTTCTTTAACTTTATGAATAAGAATAATAATATTTAGAATTTTAAATTATATTAATGATCTTTTTACACATTTAATACCTCAAGGAACGCCATATATTTTAATACCTTTTATAGTAATAATTGAATCAATTAGATTAATTATTCGTCCTATTACATTAGCTATTCGATTAACAGCTAATATAATTGCTGGTCATTTACTTCTTTCCCTTCTTGGTTCATCTAACCAAATTTCTAATAATTTTACAATTTACTTAATTATTAGATCTCAATTTATTTTATTTTTCTTAGAATTAGCTGTATCAATAATTCAAGCATATGTATTTACAATTTTAATAACTTTATATAGAAGAGAAACTTAAATAATTTTTATATTTATATGTCAAAAAAAAATTTATATCAACAAAATCATTCCTTTCATTTAGTTTCTATTAGTCCATGACCAATTATTATTTCTTTTAGATTATTTAATAATTTAATCTCGATAATTATATGATTCCATACATTTAATTATTTAATTTTTATTTCTATTCCTTGTTCAATTTTATGTATTTATCAATGATGACGAGATATTATTCGAGAATCAACTTTTCAAGGAATTCATACTAAATCAGTTTATAAAGGATTACAAATAGGTATAATTCTATTTATTTTATCAGAAATTTTTTTTTTTATTTCATTTTTCTGAGCATATTTTCATTCTTCATTATCACCAACAATTGAAATTGGTCAATTTTGACCTCCTCTAGGAATTAAATCTTTTAGACCATATGATATTCCCTTAATAAATACAATTACTTTAATTTCTTCAGGCTTAACAATTACTTGAACTCACCACTCAATTTTAAATAATAACATAATTGAAAGCTTAAAAAGTTTAATAATAACAATTATTTTAGGACTTTATTTTACTTTTTTACAATTAATTGAATACTTTGATTCATCTTTTTCTTTAGCAGATTCAATTTATGGATCAATTTTTTTTTTATCAACAGGCTTCCATGGAATTCATGTTATTATTGGAACTTTATTTCTTTTAATTTGTATTTATCGAATAAATTTATTCCATTTTAGAAAAACTCATCATTTTGGATTTGAAGCTGCAACTTGATATTGACATTTTGTAGATGTAATTTGATTATTCCTTTATATTTCAATTTATTGATGAAATTATTAAATTAATTTTAATTTATATAGTATAATTTATTACAATTAATTTCCAATTAAAAAATTTAAATTTTTAATATAAATAATTTTAACTATTTATTTAATTATAATCTGTATATTTATTTCATTTATAATTTTAATAATTAATATTATTTTTTCTATTAAATTTTTAAAAATACGTGAAAAAATATCTCCATTTGAATGTGGATTTGACCCTTTAACTAACCCACGTCTTCCTTTTAGAATTCAATTTTTCTTAATTAGATTAATTTTTTTAATCTTTGATATTGAAATTACATTATTAATTCCTTTAATTTATATTTATAATTTAAATAAAATTATAATTTTTTCATCATTTTTATTTTTAATTATTTTAATATTTGGTTTAATTATTGAATATTTTGAACAATCTATTGATTGAAAAAATTAATATAATAATTTTATAAAATAAAAGAATTTTAGTTTAATTTTAAAAAACATTTAAATTGCATTTAAAAATTATATTAATTTAAATATAAATTTTACTAAATCTTTTAAAGTAAAATTTACATTTAATTTCGACTTAAAAATTTTGATTTAATTAAAAAAAATCTAAAAGAGTAATAATTAAATAATAAATAAATATTTTATAATTTATTTAAAAATTAATAATAATACATAAAAAATTAATTTAATTGAAACCAAATATAGAGGTATATTATTGTTAATAATTTAATTGAATTTAAAATTCCAATTAATATTTTTATAAAAATGAAATAATTTTAAATTGAACTTCTAATTCAATAACCTATGATCTAATCATTTTATTTCTTAAATTTATATAGTTTAATTTAAAACATTATATTTTCATTATAAAAAAAATAATTTTATTTATAAATTTTTAAATTAATAAATATTTAAAAATATAAATTATTATCATAATATCTTCACTATTATACTTTAAATATAAGCTATTTAAATTTACAAAAAAAAATAATATATAAATAAATAAATTAAATTTAATATAATAAATATATAAATTTTATAATTATTTAAATAAATTTTAATTTTTTTTAAAAAATTTAATATAAAATTTTTATTTATAAATTCAATTCACCTTTTATCAAATATATAAAATTCTAATCTTAAATTTAATAAAAATTTTGATCTTCATATATATATATATCTTATAAATCATATAGATCTAAAAAAATATCTATAAAAATATAAGTTTAATAAATTCTTTATATAAAATCTTACTATTATTAATCCTATAATTAAAAAAATAATTGTAAGTAATTTAATTAATATTTTTATAAATAAAAAATAATTATCAAAAAAAAATAATCACATTATTATACATCCTCTTAATAATCTTAAAATTATTAAAAATAATATAGAAAAATTCATTAATATATTTTCTTTAAAATAAAAAAATCTAGTCATTTTTAATGAACTAAAAAATAAACAATATAATAAACGTAATGAATATGAAACCGTAAAAGATAAAGATATTAAAATTAAAATTATTAAAAATAAATTTATATTTATTAAATAAATTATTTCTATAATTAAATCTTTAGAATAAAATCCAGACAAAAAAGGAAATCCTATTAAAGATAAATTACATATATAAAATCTTATTATAGTAAATGGAATAAATTCATTTATTATACCTCTAAATCGAATATCTTGATTATTATTTATTAAATGAATTATAATACCTGCACATATAAATAATAAAGATTTAAAAATAGCATGAATTAATAAATGAAAAAAAGATAATAATGATAGTCCTAACCTCAAAATTATTATTATTAAACCTAATTGACTCAAAGTAGATAAAGCAATAATTTTTTTTAAATCATTTTCAAAATTAGCTATAAATCCTGATATAAATATAGTAAAAACTGAACAATATAATAAAATTTTTATAATAAATCTTTCTATAAAAAAACTACTAAAACGAATTATTAAATATACCCCCGCCGTTACTAAAGTTGAAGAGTGAACTAAAGAAGACACTGGAGTAGGAGCAGCTATTGCTAAAGGTAACCAAATAGAAAAAGGAATTTGAGCCCTCTTAGTAATTGAGGCAATTAAAATTATTATTACAATTAAAAAATTATTTTTTAAAAAAAATATATTTCATCTTCCAAATATAAATATTAACCCAATAGATATTAATAATCCAATATCACCAATACGATTATATAAAATTGTTACTATTCCAGAATTATAAGATATATAATTTTGATAAAAAATAACTAAACAATAAGAAATTAATCCTAATCCATCCCAACCAAACAAAATTCTAATTAAATTAGGACTAATAATTATTAAAATTATTGATAAAATAAATAAATTCAATAATATTATATATCGCTCTAAATAAATTTCATTTTTTATATAAATTATTCTATATAATATAATTATTGATGAAATTAATAATACTACTCTAATAAATAAACAAACAATTCAATCTACTAAAATAAAAAATTCTACATTTATCCTATTAAAATTAAATAATATTCATTCTAATATATAACTTAAATCTATGAAATACAAAAAAACTCTAAAAAAAAAAAATATTAAAAATAAAAAAATCATATATAAAGAACTAATTAATAAATTATTAATAATTTAAAATAAATAAATTTATATCTTTAATTCCACAAATTAATATTTTTAAATAAACTATTTAAATTTTAAATAAATATTTTAATAAAACAAATTTAAATTAATAATAAATAAAACTAAAGGATATAAATGAATCAATAAAATCATTATATCTTTAAAATAAATTATATAATATTTTTCTTCAAAATATAAAAATCCATGACAAATATATGAATATAAATATAATGAATAAGCTCTTCTAAAAAAACAAATTATTATTACTATAATTATTATTATAATCTCTCAATTTATAATTACAATAATTATAAAAATTTCCCTAAAAAAATTTAATGAAAAAGGAAAAGAAAAATTTGATATACATAAAATAAATCATCCTATTCTTAATGAAAAAAATAAATTTAATATTCCTTTATTTAGAAATATTAAACGACTTAAAGATCGTTCATAAAATAAATTAACTATAAAAAATAATCCAGAAGAACATAAACCATGAGAAATTATTAAAATATATGATCTAATAAATCCTAATTTTGTTAAAGTTAATAATGAACATATTAATATATTTATATGAACAATTGAAGAATAAGCTACTAATTTTTTTATATCAATTTGAATGAGACAAATTAATCTTAATATTAAACTACCAATTATTCCAATCCTAAATATTATATAATTAAACTTTAATGTAATAAATAAAAATATTTTTAAAAATCGTAATAAACCATATCCTCCTAATTTTAATAATACAGCTGCTAAAATTATTGAACCATAAACAGGAGCTTCTACATGAGCTTTTGGCAATCAAACATGAAATATAAAAACAGGAAGTTTAATATAAAAAGCTATAAATAAAATTAAATAATCTCAAATTCTTAACCTAAAACTTACTTTAATAATTATTAATAAAATTAAATCAAATGATCCTTTTAATTTTAATAATTTAATTAAATAAATATATAAGGGTAAAGAAATAAATATTATATATATTAATAAATAATAAGCAGCTGATAAACGTTCATAATTTAACCCTCAATAAACAATAATAATAAATATTGGAAATAATCTTAATTCAAATATTAAATAAAATAATAATAAATTTAAAGAAAAAAAAAATATTATTAAAATAATTAAAATAATCAAAAAAACAAATAATTTTCCTAAATAAATAAAATTTTTATTATTATTTTCACTAATAGTTATAAATATTAATCCTAAAATTCAAAATCTTAATAAAACTATAAAATAAGAATATAAATCTAATCCAAAATAAATTCTAATTATAAAATAAATATCTTCTTTCATTATAACTATAAATAAATAAAAAAATCCTATTAAATAAATAATATTATAAAAAAATATTACCTTATTATTAACTAACAAAAAAATTAATATAAATAATAATATAACTATTATTTTTATCATAAATTAAAATTTATTAATATTTAATAAATAATATAAATCATTACCATAAAATCGAATAATTAAAACTAAAATAGATAATCCTAAAACCCCCTCACAAACTCTAAAAACTAAATAATAAACTACATATAATTCTATATATATTATATTAAAAATTACATATATAAATATAAAAATTATTAAAATTATAAATTCAATTATTATTAAAATTATTAATATATATTTATACAAAATGATTATTATAATTAAGATAGTAAAATAAATAAATTCATAAATTAAAATATCTATATAAATAACTAAAATAGTTTATAAAAACATTAATTTTGTAAATTAAAAATATTTACCTATAAATTTATAGTAATTAATAAATTTATCAAAAAAATAAATTAAATTATTATTATACTTTTAATCTCCAAAATTAATATTCTAATTAAATTATTTTTTGATTAATATAAAAAATTCAATATGACTAAAGAATTAATGACAATAACTATAAGAATTATTTTTTTTTTATTAATTTCATTAATTTTAATTAATATAATTAATTTAAATCCTATTATAATTTTAATTAATTTAATTATTTTTAGAATAATAATTTGTATAAAAATTTCTATATGAAAATCAAACTTTATATATTCAATTATTTTATTTTTAATTACAATTAGAGGCTTATTGATTTTATTCTTATATTTTTCAAGATTAATTGCTAATGAACAAATATATTTTAAATTTAATAAATTATTATTTTTAAATTTTATTTTAAATTATTTAATTCTTATAATTTTAAATAAAAAATTTAATTTTATTAATCTTAATATTAAAAAATCTAATTTCTATGAAACTTATATATATATAAAATTTAATGAAATAAATTATCAAAATATTTTAAATTTTTATGAATATCCATTAAGAAATTTTACAATTATTTGTATATTTTATTTATTAATTTCATTATTTTCAATTATTAAAATTTGTTCAATTAAATTAATTACTTTACGAAAAATTTAAATAAAAAATTAAATATACAATATTTTTATGAATAAAAATTTTTTAATAATAATTAATACTTCCTTATTAAAATTACCTACTCCAATTAATATTTCATACTGATGAAATTTTGGATCTTTATTAGGAATATATTTAATAATTCAAGTAATAACAGGTCTTTTTTTATCTATACATTATACTCCTCATATTAATTATGCTTTTAATAGATTAATTCATATTATTCAAAATGTTTCTTCTGGATGACTAATACATAATATTCATATTAATGGCGCATCAATATTTTTTTTAAGATTATATATTCATATTAGACGAAATTTATATTATAACTCTTATAAATTTTTAAATACATGAATAATTGGAATTTCAATTTATTTATTATCAATAGCTACGGCTTTCCTTGGATATGTTCTACCTTGAGGACAAATATCATTTTGAGGAGCCACAGTTATTACAAATCTTATTACAACTATTCCTTATTTAGGAAATTTTATCATTCAATGAATTTGAGGTGGATTTTCAATTAATAATGCAACTTTAAATCGATTTTATTCTTTCCATTTTATTTTACCTTTTATAATTATAATTTTAATTATTTTACATTTATTTTTTCTCCATTCACATGGATCTTCTAATCCACTAGGAATATCAAGAAATTTAAATAAAATTCCTTTTCACTTATATTTTTCTTTAAAAGATATACTAGGATTTTCTATATTTTTATTAATTTTTTTAATTATTAATTTAGAATATCCTTATATTTTTAGAGATCCAGATAATTTTCAATTAGCTAATCCTTTAATTACTCCTATTCATATTCAACCAGAATGATACTTTCTATTCGCTTATACAATTCTTCGTTCTATTCCAAATAAATTAGGAGGTGTAATTGCCCTTTTACTTTCCATTTTTATTTTATATTTTTTACCAATAATAAATTGAATAATTAATTCATTAACTTTTTATCCTTTTAATCAAATTATCTTTTGAATATTCATCAATGTATTTATTCTATTAACTTGAGCAGGAACCCAAATTATTGAATATCCATTTATTTTAATTAGACAAATTATATCGTTATTATATTTTATTTATTTTATTTTATTCATTATAATAAAAAATATCATTGAAAAATTTATTATATAAAAATGATTTAATTTAAATATATAAATTAAATTAATTATTAAATTAATCAATGATCTTGAATAAGTTTATATTTTGAAAATATAAAAAAGAAATTAAATTTTTCTATTGATTTTTAAATAAACTAACATTTTTAATTAAATTTTAAATTAATATAAATATAAATTTTAATCTTAATACTAAAATAAAATATATTAAAATTAAAGGTAACATAATTTTTCAACATAAATATATTAATTCATCATATCGTATTCGAGGGAGTAACCCTCGTAAACAAATAATTATTAATCTAAAAATATTTATAAATAAAAATATTAAAATTTCACTTTTTATTAAATTAGAAAATAAAATAATTCTTAAAAATCTAAAAAAAATAATTATTCCATACTCACCTAAAAAAATTAAAGTAAAACCTCCTCTATAATATTCAATATTAAATCCTGAAACTAATTCTGATTCTCCTTCAATAAAATCTATTGGCCTTCGATTTAATTCAACAATAATTCTAATAAAATATATAATAAATAAAGGATAAAAAATTACTAAAAATCATAAATTATCTTGAAATTTAAATAAATCCATTAATGAATACCTTTCCCTTATTAACATTAATAAAAAAATAATCAAAATAAATCTTACTTCGAATGATAACATTTGAGAAACAGAACGAATAGATCCTATTAATGAATAAATTGAATTAGAAGATCAACCTATAAAAATTATTAAATATCTTATTAACGTTAATAAAATAATTATTAATAAAATAGAATAATTTAAAAAATAAATATTAGTATAAAAAGGAAACAACAATCATATAATTATTATTAAACTAAATAATAATAATGGACAAATATAAAATAAATAATAATTAGATTTATAAATAAAAAATAATTCTTTAGTTAATAATTTAATTGCATCCCTAAAAGGTTGAATAATTCCATTTAATCCTACTTTATTTGGTCCCTTACGTTCCTGAATATACCCCAAAATCTTTCGCTCTAGTAATGTTAAAAATGCAATTCCTAATAATAAAATTAATAATAAAATTATTAAATTTAAAATACTTAATATAAATAAATAATTTATATTTTCAATTATTATTTATATAACAAATCTTATTATATATATGTTAAATTCTAAATTTAATACACTTCTCTGTCAAAATAATATTATTTAAATTACTATTATTCTTATCAAAAAAAATTATTCATAATAAAAAGTCCTTTCGTACAAAAATATATAAATTTATTATAGATAAAAACCGATCTGGCTCACACCGATCTAAACTCAAATCATGTAAAATTTTAATAGTCGAACAGACTAAATAATTAAACTTCTTCATTTAATTTATAATTTAATTCAACATCGAGGTCGCAATCATTTTTCTTAATAAGATCTTTCAAAAATTATTACGCTGTTATCCCTAAGGTAATTAATTTTAATTAAAAAAAATTATCTATTTTTACATTCTATTTAATTCATTCATAAATGTTTATAAATAATTTAATATCTTTATAAAAAATTTATTATTAATATAAAAGTTAAATAAATTTTATTATCCCCCCAATAAAATATAAAAAATTTTTTAAAATAAATTTTTTTTTAAAAAAATTATATAAAATTCTATAGGGTCTTCTCGTCCCATAATTCTATTTAAGAATTTTAACTTAAATTATAAATTTTTTTATTATATATATAAAAGTTTAAATTTCATTCATTCCTTCATTCTAGTTCCTAATTAAAAAACAATTGATTATGCTACCTTAGTACAGTTAAAATACTGCAGCTATTTAATTTAATTAAAATCATTGAGCAGAATAAATTTTAAATTTTATTAACTTAAAACTATGTTTTTATTAAACAGATGAATTTAATATAATTAATTAAAAAACTTAAATAAAAAAATTTTATTGCCTAATTTTAAATATAAAAATTACTTTAATTATTAATTATTTAATAATTTTTTAAAATACTAATTTTATCATAATTTCTATTAATCTTATAATTAATTAAAATATTTTTTTATAATATTTAAAAATCTTATTAAATTTTAAAAAATAATTTATTAACTATAAATAAATTATTAAATTTTTTCAAAAAAATTATAATTTTAAAAATATTATTTTATCAATTTTAAACCTAATAATAATTTATTTTTAAATTAAATAATATAGATTATCCCATATATTTTTAAAATAAATTTATTATTAAAAATTAATTATAAAAATTTAAAAAAATAATAAAATTTACATTAAATTAAATTTATATCAAAAAAAATTAGATATCTTAAAAATTGAATAAAATTTCTTCTCTAAATAAATATTTAAAATAATTTTTTAACATTAAATTTCATATTAATAAATTTAACTCTTTTTTTTTCGAAAAATTTTTAATTATTAAAATTAAATTTTTAATAAATCCTGATACAAAAGGTACATTAAATGAAAATTACTTTTTAAAAATTTTTTTCTTATTCATTTACATTACTATTTTTATAATTAAAATAATTATTTATTTATAAAATTACTTTAACAAAATAAAAAATCTAAACAACAATAATTTAATATATAATTTTATTTAAATTTAAAAAAAATATTTATTAAATCCATAATTTAAAAAATTATTAAATTAAAAAATTTTAAAATTTTAATTATTAAATTAAATTAATCTATTCAATGTAAATGAATTATTTTAAAATCTTAAAACTAAAATTTTTAATAAAAATTTAATAAAATTTTCAATGTTTATTTTTATCTAAATACACTTTCCAGTATAATTACTTTGTTTCGACTTTTTTCATATTTTTAAATGAAAATGACGGGCAATTTGTACATATTTTAAATAAAATTCAATTTAAAAATTTTTATAAATTTACATTTAAATCCAATTTCTTATAAATTATTAAAATTTTAAATTTCATTAATAAAATTAATTGTAATTCATAATTATCTTAAATAAATCTACATTTTGATTTGAATTATAATGTATAAAAATTATTTATTTTAAAATTAATATTTAATAATATAATTTATCAACAACAATATATAAAATAAAAATAAGTTCTTCTATTCGTGGATCATCAAATTAATTAACAAATTCCTCTAATGTTATAAAATACCGCCAAATTTTTTATATTTTAATGTTCTACATTTATTATTTAATTAAAAAAATTTCTTTTTAATTTAAATAATAGGGTATCTAATCCTACTTTAATTTTCTAAAATTTATTATAAATTATTTTAATTTAAATTATTTTCATTATTTTTTATTCAAATTTATTTAATTTTTGATTATTTCACCTATATATATAATTTAATTTTTAAATAAAAATTTATCTTATTCATAATTTATTTAATTATTAAAAAATTTAATTTTATTTAAAAGTATAACCGCAATTGCTGGCACTTATTTTTTATTAATAAATTTAAATAATTTTCTTAAATAAATTTTCATTTAAAATTTTATTATAAATTAAATATTAAACAAATATAAAAAAATATTTAATTTTTTTTTTTTAATTACAAATAAAATCTTATTTATATTATAAAATTATTTCATTAAATTTTAATAAAAAAAATTAATATAATTTAATTTTTAATATATAAATAATTAATTTTTTAATATTAATATTTTTGTCCCTTCCCCTTATTAATATTAAAAATTATTTTATTTTATTTATTATATATAAATAAAATATAAATAATATATTATTAATTTTTTATAAAATTTTATTATTTTTTTATTAAACATTAGTTTAAAATAAAATTAATTATTTAATTATAAATTAATAAATTTTTAATTAATCTTTTTTTATTTTAATATAAATATATTAATTGTAATTACAATAATTGAAATTTAATTAATATAATGATTTATAATAAGAATAAAATTATAATTAAGTTTTTAAATATAATTATATTAATATATATATATAAAAATTATATATATATTAATAATTATTTAAAAATCATTATTAATTAATATTAATGTATATTTAATTTTAATTTTCAAAAATCAACTTTTTTTTTAATTTTATAAAAAAAAATCATATATTATTTATATTTATTTTATATATTTAAAATAAGTCAGCTAATTTAAGCTTTTAGGTTCATACCCTAAATATAGAATATTTTTAAAAATTCTCTTATTTATTTATCAAAAATTCAATAAATTAAAAATTATTAACCCTTCTTAATAAAATTTAATATATTGAATATATAAATAAATGATATGCCTGAAAAAGGATTATTTTGATAGAATAAATTATACATATGTATTTACAAATGTTTTCATTAGTGGGAGTTAATTTTACTTAAAATATTTTTACATTTAATAAATTTTAATTATTTCTAAAAATTTCAAAAATTTTTATGCATTTTACATTAAAATATATTTATTTTATATAAATTTAATTTTAAAAATTAATTTTTAATAATTTATAATACTATTTTTATTAATAATTTATTTCAAAAATTTTTCATTTTAATAAATTTAATATTATTTTCTATATTTATTTTTTTTTTTCAAGATTTATTAATCATATGGTTCATTATAGAAATTAATAATTTTTTATTTATTTGTTATATATGTATTAAATTAATAAATAAAAAATCAATTTTTTTTTATTATTTAATTCAGATTATCTCATCCATTTTAATAATTTTTTCTTTAATTTTTTATAATTTTTATATATATATAAATTTAAATTTATTTACAATAAATTTTTATTTATCATTAATAATAAAATTAGGAATCCCTCCTTTTCATTTATGAATATCGTATATATCAAATTATATAAATTGAGATATAATTTTTATTTTTTTATTAATCCAAAAAATTATTCCTTTCTATATAATTTCTCTAATAGAAATTAAATATTTAATTATTTATTATTTTATTATATCCTCAATATTAATTTCAACATTTAAAATAATTAATTTACAAAATTTAAAAATATTAATAACTTATTCATCAATTAATCAAACTAGGTGAATATTAATATTAATTTATATAAAATCTTTATTATGACTAATATATATAATTATTTATTCATTAATTATATATATTATTTTATTTATTTTTTCATTTAATCAATTTAATCAAAATTTTTATATTAATAAATTATCCATAAATTTTAACTTATTATATTTAATATTAATTTTTAATTTAGCTAGAATTCCTCCATTATCTTTTTTTTCAATCAAATGATTAAATATTTTTATTTCAATATTTAATTCTAATTTTTATTTAATTATTATTTTTATATTAATAAATTCTTTCATTTTAATATATATTTATATTAATCTTTTTATCTTAACTATATTTTTTTACTTAATTAAAATTAAATTACTAAATTTTTCAATTAATTTAATGAACAAAAATTATTTTTTAATTTTTATTATTATTATCAATTTAATATTTTCATTTTTTTTAATTATCTTATAATTTTAAAATAAGATTTTAAGTTAATTTAAATTTAAACTATAAACTTTCAAAGTTTACAAAATAAAAATTATTTATAAATCTTAATTTTATAATTTTTAAAAAATTCTTTAAATTTGCAATTTAATATTTTTATTAAACTATAAAGATAAATTATTTTTACTTATTTTATTATATAATGTTAAAAAATTTTATTATTTTTATAAATAAATTTACAATTTATTTCTTTTTCAGACCTAACATCATTAAAATT